AACATATTTACTAGTTATATCGTCTGCAATCGCCTGAATCTCGAGACGCTCTTCGAACCAATCATATACTTTATTGAGATAGGTAAACCAAGGAAACTCCCCCTCTGAGAACCGTATATGAGAATTTGATCTCGTACGGCTCAAGCAGAAACACCCAAATAGTGATTGCAACGGATATGGAATAGAAAGTTTGAAACTTCTTAGCCACTTCATTTGAACTCGATTCAATTGTATCTGAAGATATGAAGCGAAAAACCAAAATCCGGAATCTCTTCCTTGTGATGATAATACCAAACGAAATATCAAGTTGGCTCGTCTGTCTTTATGTTGATCATTACAGGCCTCTTGAATCTTCTCTTCGCCTATTATTATTATTCTTTTTTGATTTGTTGTTTGTGCGTAATGCAGATTTACTATATGTTTTGTTTACTATTAATAGGAATTATCTTGTTGAGACCCCATGAATCAATTGAAACCTCAGATTCATACTATAACCACGATGATTCGATGAAACCTCCAAGCTAAACCTAAAAGTTCTCTGAGTAAGAACCGTTTGATCATCACTTATTTAATAAATAAAATATTTCATGAATGGGCGGAAAGAATGACTAAAAATTCATAGAAACATTTGTACTTTGGTCAAAAAAAATAAGAAGAATTCCGAAGGAAAGGGAAGAAAAGAAAAATCGTTCGATTTATGAAATACCTCTTTGTTTGAAAATTCTTTGGAGTCCGGTCGCGAGGTCTGAATAATAGGTATGAATCATAGTTCAAATATTTCTTTCTTGAGCTATTCCACGTATTCCGTGCTCCAGATACTAACTAGCATGAATATCCGACGTAGAACCATCTTTATCGAGATGACAGACCTATTTTCTGTACTATCAATAGGATCAATTATAACAAGTCACACACTCATATTCCGGAACTACCGAAACGACGGAATTCCACGGTCGAACTACCAAAATAATGATCTAGAAGTCCTAGTCCTAATCATTTTTGATTCAAAAGCTAGGACTTCATTGTTCTTATGGATCTAACTAACTCATGGAAATTCCATCCAGTAAAACTGAAGAATTATAAATCTCCAAAATAATAGATAGGAATATAGCAAATAGAGCCATTGCGACCCCCATGAAGGGGGCCGTTCCCCATCCAGGAGCCACTTTACCATATTCCGAATTCAACGGTTTCAATAAATCCCCTGTAACAGTTCGTCTTGGACCAGATCTAGAACTATCCTCAACGGTTTGTGTAGCCATAAATTCTATTGCATTGATTGAGATCTGTTGACTTTGTATACCTTTTTCATTTTCAATAAATAATCGTATCATAGCGTAGATCCATCGTGGTATTGAAATTTTATAATAATGGAAACGGCAATCCTAGTCGCCATCTTCATATCTGGTTCACTTGTAAGCTTTACCGGGTACGCTCTATATACCGCTTTTGGGCAACCCTCTCAACAACTAAGAGATCCATTCGAGGAACACGGGGACTAGTTAAAGCAATGAACCTCCCATATTGGGAGGGGGGGCTCATTACTTCAATTGAGATAATGAAAAATCATTTCATCTTTTTAGTCGGAACCTTAGGCGGTTCTCGAAAAAAAATAGCGAAAAAAAGGATTCCTAAAGTCGAGACTAACAGGAATGTATAAACCAATGCTTCCATAGATTTGATCCCGGTTTACAATTATAGCTTCCGCACCTATTCATTTCGTTTGGGATCATTTTCCGAATAAAGAAAAGGCAAGAGTCAAAAAAAGACAATAATGAAAATCAAGAATTCTCCAGTACCGTACATCAAATAAAGAAAATCCAATAGGGCAAAAGAAAAATAGAGGAGCATTGTTGTATCAAATTACTTGTCTCCTCGTAGTTGGATCTCCAAGTTTTTGGAATGCCCCAAATTCCACTTGGGCATCCAAATCTGGATCAATACCAGCAAAAACGTCTCTGAACAAAGTTCTAGCGCCATGCCAAATGTGTCCGAAAAAGAAGAGCAAAGCAAACGTCGCATGTCCAAAAGTGAACCAGCCCCTCGGACTGCTACGAAAAACGCCATCGGATTTCAAAGTAGCACGGTCTAATTCAAAAATTTCACCCAATTGAGCACGTCTAGCATATTTTTTCACAGTAGCAGCATCGCTATAACTGACTCCATTGAGTTCGCCACCATAGAACTCAACAGTTACACCTACCTGTTCGACACTATACTTCGATTCTGCCCTTCTAAAAGGCACATCGGCTCTTACAATTCCGTCTCCGTCTACCAAAACTACTGGAAATGTTTCAAAAAAAGTAGGCATACGACGTACAAAAAGCTCATGTCCTTCTTTATCTCTAAAAATAGGGTGTCCTAACCATCCAACAGCTATTCCGTCCCCATTATCCATTGAGCCCGCTCTGAATAATCCCCCTTTCGCCGGATTATTACCGATGTAATCATAAAAGGCTAATTTTTCGGGAATTTTAGACCAAGCTTCTGACAAACTCAGGGTTTCGGCTAGCCCGGCGCCAACCCTTCGATATATTTCTTGCTGGAAGTATCCCTGATCCCACTGATAACGAGTGGGACCAAATAATTCGATGGGGGTAGTTGCTGAACCATACCACATAGTTCCAGCAACAACGAAAGCTGCAAAAAAGACAGCGGCGATACTGCTGGAAAGTACAGTTTCAATATTGCCCATACGTAATCCTTTGTATAGACGTTGGGGAGGGCGGACACTAAGATGGAATAGACCCGCTAATATGCCCAATGTCCCCGCTGCAATATGATGAGAGGCTATTCCTCCCGGAACAAAAGGATCAAAACCTTCTGCACCCCACGCTGGATTTACGAATTGTACTTTTCCGGTTAGGCCATACGGATCGGATACCCATATTCCGGGGCCATACAAGCCTGTTACATGAAATGCGCCAAACCCAAAGCAAGCCACCCCGGAGAGAAATAAATGAATTCCAAAGATCTTGGGCAAATCCAAAGAGGGTTTTCCTGTACGTTCATCACAAAATATTTCTAGGTCCCAATACACCCAATGCCAGATAGCTGCTAAAAAGCACAAGCCGGAAAACACAATATGTGCCCCGGCCACACCCTCGTAACTCCAAATACCCGGATTCGTTATCGTTCCTCCTGTAATACTCCAACCACCCCACGAATTGTTTATTCCTAAACGAGTCATGAAGGGGATAACGAACATGCCTTGTCTCCACATTGGATCAAGAACGGGGTCAGAGGGATCAAAAACAGCTAATTCGTATAGAGCCATCGAACCGGCCCAACCAGAAACTAGAGCTGTATGCATTATATGGACAGAAAGCAACCGACCGGGATCATTCAATACGACGGTATGAACACGATACCAAGGCAAACCCATGGAAATACCCTCCTTTCAAAGAAAAAATAGACACTATGTAGCTTTATTGCATTGGAAAAGACCATGCTATGGACCTTGCCTTTTTAGTGGATTATCCCAAAGCAAGGGTGAATATTTATTCTGTTATCTTCATAACAATTGAAGAATTCTGTTCGTAGGAGTTCGTAGGAACAAAGAAAAGCAGATTTATTCTATACCCAATAAGTACCAATACGCAATGGGGGTTGGTCTCGTTTTTTGTGAGTGAATGCATAGATACTTGTTCATCATTCAAACGATCCAATTCGTAAGAATTTTTCTTTATTCATTCCCTCTTCCCTTATGAATCTTACAATGAATCTTACAATCTATGGCTAAAATCCGATAAAAGGGTCATAATATTATGAAGACAATAAACACGTTTTTACGTTTCCACATCAAAAAGCTTTCTGCTACTTAATCTCTTTTTCTTTAATTTTATGCCCGTTGGTGTTCCAAAAATACCTTTTTGTCTTTCTGGAAATGAAGAGGCAAATTGGCTCGACCTATAGTGCGACTTGTCAGACATATTAGGTCATATGGGATTTCCCCGTTCTCTCCCCCGATCAAGATATCCTCTGTTTCGCCCAAGAAAGATTGATTGAATCATCAATAATTTGTAGCGTGAAGTGCAATTAGGTCAATTTATTAGGGGGTTTAGAAGAGTTTATGGTTGGCCCGGACCAAGAAAATGAAGTATACAGGCTCCGTTTCGAAAAGACCAAACGGGTAATCTATGTATGATTACCCCCCGTATCATAAATGATTTACTTATGCCATATGAGCGATCTCATACTGCCAGACAATGGAGTAATATGATGAATACATCAAATATTGGGCGGAAGGCATAAAACGAATCGAAAAGAAAAAGGGAAAAGTGGTACTAAGATTCTTTGTCCTATATGTGCAAATAGAATTCGGGCGGATCTTTACCCGGAGTAGAGCATAAACCTAAAAAAAGAAAAAAGTAGAAGAGGCCTATTCAGGAACAAGAAAATGACATTGTGATTTGGATCTCGATGAAACAATACATCAATGAAAGGTTAGTTCGATAAGTTCAACGAATTCTAGGGAAGTAAGTCAAAACTCTCATATTTCTTGAAAAATAGAAGAAAAAGGCCCCTTAGTTAGAAAATTAGAAGTTAGAGTTAGGAAAAAATCTGCTACAAAAAAAGAAAAGGGTTAGAATCGACACGTTGATTCTTTTTTTGTTTCAAAATTTTGATTTTTTGAACCGTATGTATTCAAAGGTACGTGTACGGTTCCTAAAGGATACAATTTTGTCCCAATCAACCGACTTTATTTTGAAAGATTACTTTTTTTCGGAGACGAGGTTGATGATCCGCTCTCGAATCAGGTTGCCGGTCTCATGATATTTCTCAGCAGGGAGGATCCAACCTGGGATATTTTTTTATTTATAAACTCTCCCGGCGGATTCATAGTCCCAGGAATGCTTGTTTTTGACACTATGCAATGGGTGAAGCCTATTGTGCATACAATAGACGTGGGAGTAGCTGCTTCAATGGGGGCTTTCATCCTGGTCGGAGGAGAAATTACCCAACGTGTAGCACTCCCTTACGCTTGGCGTCAATGAATTTTTTCTTTTCGAGAAGAAGAAGATTATGCCTTCGCTATATGGAATTTGAATAAATAAAAAGAATAAAGAATAAGTAATAATAGCATGGCACCCCGACTTAGATATTAGTAAACTTTTTCAACACGAGGTTATAAATTGAGAGAGTGGTATGGAACAGACAAAAGGTATTTCTTATTTAATCTTATGCATCGAGGGTCCGTTTCAGCGTCACAAACCTTACCTTTTTGCTTTACCATTAGTAAAGAAGTCTTTTCCTTATATTTATGTTATGAAAGGATATGAAAATGAAAAAAAAAAAATCATTTTTTGACTGGGTCAGAAAGAAACTTTGGGATTGTTGAGTCTCAGACGAGATAAACATAGAAAGCAACGGAACTATCATAGTATTTTTTTGAACTCCTACCATACAAAATAAAAGGAAGGATGGTAAATGTCATTCAACGGTCTGGCCGGGTCTGATGGATGGATTTTTTTTTTGTCTCTTTCTTCGATGGAAAAAGAAATTCCATTGTAAAGCCGTATGCACTGCACAAAGGATGCCTGTACGGTTGTTCAATTCGATCTTTTTCTTTTTGTTATTCTTTATCCCTTTCACTTTGCCCGATAATGATGCGAAAATCGAGATAGAGGAAGCATTTATGATGTTGTATCATCAGGGTTATGATACACCAACCTGTCCATTCTTCTTTGGAGAAAAAAGAAGACAACAACGGTGGGGGCGAAAACATTATCCTGGAACTGACAGAATTCACGGAAATGTATAACGACATCATCAGAATTTATTCAGAAAGAACGGGTACTCCTATATGGGCTGTACTATCCGATATGGAAAGGGATGTTTATATGTCAGCAAAAGAAGCACAAGATCATGGCATTGTTGATCTTATAGGACTAGAGATAGAGTGTCTATTCCGGCGCGCATTTTGGGCATAATTTTCTCTTCTAAGAAATATAAAGAAATCGAAACAACGGGTGAAACAATTGTTTCTATATTCTGTGGAGAGGAATGCGAATAGAATACTATAACTAAAAGCTGGATCAATAATATGAAGAACTTGTTGTTTCCGTTTATTACCCCAATATTATAGGTATATTATTCATGACAGAGGTCCATAAAAGGAGGAAATATGAAAATGTTGTTTTTGTTTGTTGCCCTTATGCTTATAGGATATCTTATTCTTCGAATTATCATTCCTATTATTAGGAGAATTATCATTCCTATTATTAGGATTGGATTAATAATTGTAACCATAATGAGATCAATAGTCAGATTCATAATATAAATCCGAGGAATCATGATTTGATCTCCTCATCTCGGTAAAATAAATAGGAAATGGAACTTATTCTTTCTTATTCATAATCATCCGGTTAGGATCGATCTAAACCGGCCCATTCTTTATAGGATTCAACATGCCAACTATTAGACAACTTATTAGAAACGCAAGACAGCCAATCAGAAATATCACGAAAACCCCAGCGCTTCGAGGATGTCCTCAGCGCCGAGGAACATGTGCTAGGGTGTATGTGCGACTCGTTCAGACCTCGAGGAGATAGAACAAATGAGGGGATTTTTCTAATATCAATGCAGTAACTAGTACCAATGAATTGGATAGAATATAAGAACTTCAGTCACTATCGAAAAAGAAAGATCTATCATATATCTCTATTGTGTATGGAATTTATGGTTTCCATTGGTGTAAATCCAATCACCTCGATTTGAGATGAAAAGCAATTCTCCATTGGTAGCAAATGGTTATCCATTAAGCGGGGAAAATGGCATTTCAAAAGAAGAAAGATTATGCTCATACTCTTGCAAGAACGGACTAAAAGGGTCAGCTACCTAGCCAACCCTCTTAATTAAATGCCGTCACTGTATGGATAAATCTCGTTGTGAAATGACCTATTATTCGATAATTCGGGGGTAGAGCCAAAGAGTGTGAACTGTACAAGTTACAAATAACATTGATTAAAAGAGGGAAGAGGCTCCGGCGTATAGAGAGGACCTCACCGTTTAAGAAGTAACCATAGAAACGATGGAAGCCAATATTTATTTATTCATTTCCGTTTAATGCCTATTTCTTATTTATTTTCTACCTATTTTCTACCAAATATCGGTACAATTTCTTATTTTGAGGTAAAATAAATGCCCGGAAGAAATAAAAAATCGTGGTTGGGAAGGTCATAGTAGCAAAAGCCATTGGAATTTTTATTTTATACATCGGAAGAATCCGTTTTGTTTTTAGTAAAGAAAAAAAGGAGAGGGGAAAAGAATGACTGAAAGAAATGAAATCGATTAGTTATTTGTCAAAGTTTCATTTGATTCAATGACCAGAGTTACACGAGGATATATAGCCCGTAAACGTCGAAAAAAAACTCGTTCACTTGCATCAACCTTTAGCGGGGCTCATTTAAGACTTACCCGAACTACTACTCAACAGGAAATGAGAGCTTTGATTTCCACTCATCGGGATAGAGGCAGGAGAAAGAGAGATTTTCGACGTTTGTGGATCACCCGGATAAATGCAGTAACTCGTGAGAATGGCGCATCTCATAGTTATAGGCAATTAATACACGATCTGTACAAGAGGCAGGTGCTTCTTAATCGTAAAATACTTGCACAAATGGCTATATCAAGTACGAATTTTTTCGACGTGATTTCCAATGAGATAGTAAAATAGGGAGATTGGAACGAATTCACCGGAATGATCTAAACGGAGGGAATTTCCCGGAGAATGACTCCGGGAAGGTAAAGAGCAAAAGCAAAAATGAATATATATATATATACGTGACTATATACATGACGAAAAAAGAAATTAAGAAGAAATTAAGAAAGGTAGGAAAGGAAGGAACGAACACGTTCAAAAAAATCCTTCCTCTCTCATTCTTTTTTATGCTATGTACACCGCCGAAATAATGAAATTCCGTCGCCCTTTCAAATAAAATATCAATCTAATTTTGACTTCCAATGAAAATTCTTTTGATACGGTCGAGGAGTGGGCCTATTTTTTTTCGCCTCTAGAACCATCTAGATTTTCTTTATTTTCCTTATTTTCTTGAATTTCACCCCCACCCCCCGGGACAAATTTCCCTTTGTCCTTCGGGAAAAAGTTCTTTTCTTGTCTAGAGTCGTCTTCCTTCAGAACAAACTTCTTTTCTTCCTTCGGGACAAATTTCCCTTTGTCCTTCGGGATAAATTTCCCTTTGTCCTTCGGGACAAAATTCCCTTTGTCCTTCGGGACAAATTTCTTTTCTTGCCTAGAGTCGTCTTCCTTCGGGACAAATTTCTTTTCTTGCCTAGAGTCGTCTTCCTTCGGGACAAAATTCTTTTCTTGCCTAGAGTCGTCTTCCTTCGGGACAAAATTCTTTTCTTGCCTAGAGTCGTCTTCCTTCGGGACAAAATTCTTTTCTTGCCTAGAGTCGTCTTCCTTCGGGACAAATTTCCCTTTGTCCTTCGGGATAAATTTCCCTTTGTCCTTCGGGACAAAATTCCCTTTGTCCTTCGGGACAAAATTCCCTTTGTCCTTCGGGATAAATTTCCCTTTGTCCTTCGGGAAAAAATTCCCTTTGTCCTTCGGGACAAAATTCCCTTTGTCCTTCGGGACAAAATTCCCTTTGTCCTTCGGGACAAAATTCCCTTTGTCCTTCGGGACAAAATTCCCTTTGTCCTTCGGGACAAAATTCCCTTTGTCCTTCGGGACAAAATTCCCTTTGTCCTTCGGGACAAAATTCCCTTTGTCCTTCGGGACAAAATTCCCTTTGTCCTTCGGGACAAAATTCCCTTTGTCCTTCGGGACAAAATTCCCTTTGTCCTTCGGGAAAAAATTCCCTTTGTCCTTCGGGACAAATTTCCCTTTGTCCTTCGGGAAAAAGTTCTTTTCTTGCCTAGAGCCGTCTTCCTTCAGAACAAACTTCTTTTCTTCCTTCGGGAAAAATTTCCTTTCTCCCTTCGGGAAAAATTTCTTTCCGCTTCTGCGGACATATTTCTTTCTGAATTTCGGCTTGAATTTCTTAAGCAGTTTCTCATTAGTAAGAAAAGGTAATGAAGATAAAATACGAGCTTGTTTTATAGTAAGAGCCATTGCTCGTTGTTGTTTCAAGGTCAATTTAGTCGCCCGTCGAGATAATATTTTTCCCTGGTCACTAATATATTTCCCAACGAAACTCATGTTTCTATAATCAAACAGATCCCCCAGTTTCATTGGGGGCAAACGCCTACGAAAACCCCGCTGAGATTTATGAAAACCCCGCTGAGATTTATGAAAACCCCGCTGAGATTTATGAAAACCCCGCTGAGATTTATGAAAGAATTGCTTGGATTTATCCATGGTTTATTCCTTATTTCTAAATTTCTAAACTCCTATTTCTATTTATTCGTGCATTTCAGATCCGACCGAAATAGGACTTGATTTGTTTATTTTTAGAATTCGAATAGAATTTAATTTATTCTTGTCCCGTGGAATAGAATAGAAGGGCGGTACACGCGTTCCGCTCCTTCCGTTCAATTTAGTTCGTTATCTCCCCATGAATCGTATGCTTGGAGCAATAAGGACAGAATTTTCTCAATTCCAACTGACTGGGTGTATTGTATCGATTCTTTTGAGTAATATATCTGGAAGTGCCCCGCGATTCTTTCTTGAAATTCTTTTGGACGCAATTGGTGCATTGCAAAATAACTACCCCTCTGACATCTTTACTCTTGGCCATGAACCTCCTTTGGACTTACGCAATTTCTCTATTTTCGATCCGAACCGAAGAAGAAGAAAGGAACGAGAAATAAATCGAAGATAGGTTGCTAACCCGAAATCCACTTATGAAAGATTTCGTTGCAATCAAATTAATTAAATAATAACTAATTTAAATACTTAACTTAATTAACTTAAATAGTAAGTAATACAACGATTTCTAACTATTAATTATTCCCAGTATTTCATTTACTATCTTGTACTTATAGGATCTCGAAAAGTCTACCCTCAACCTATACTTCTATTTATTTCTTTATTTCTATTTCCGTTCTACCTTTATTAATTTATTAATTCTATTCTGAACACGAGTTTTGCTAAAGTTCAATCCACTTTTTTATTCTTTCTCTTTCCTTCCTATCCTAAACAACTGAAGAAAAGGGGGGTTAGTGACAGAAAATTTATTCTACCTCTAATTTTCTTCATTCACCCGTTCCTGTTCCTATATCAGTAACTAAAAAGAAAAAAAGGGGAATACCAACGCATCCGGGAATAAACGATTTATCTCTATCAATAGACCCGCTAAAGAACCAAACCATAAAGCGGTTAGCACAGGTGCCACGGATAGATATGTTTTTATATATCGCATTGAAGATCCTCCTTCTTTGTTGGAATACATTACATATAGGACCAGATGCATATGTAGTTAAAGATCGCTTGTATTTGTACGGAAATCCCTAATTCAAATGTATATGTACAATGATCCGGTAGATGAGATCCACCCGTACCGAAAACGGAAAAAGATGACACCCTCTTCCTGAATATTACCAATAAGTATTCATTCTTTTCTACGTTTGGCTTCATTATTCATTATATTCATTATATGTATATGTTATATACAATTCATTATCATTATATATTATATATATATATATTATATGTATATATATATATATATATAATATATATATATGTGAATGTGACAATACCATATCATTCAAAATTCATCAAAATTCATAATATATATTCGTAATTTATATGAAATGAGACAAAGAAGAAATGACAAGGGAAATTCTATCTAGATAAAGGAAATAACGAGATGGAAAACAAGACATGGGTTCTATACAATGACACTGTACAAGAATTGAAAGGGATGTAGCGCAGCTTGGTAGCGCATTTGTTTTGGGTACAAAATGTCACGGGTTCAAATCCTGTCATCCCTACCTATTACTTCTCTTATAGACAGTAACGAGGGGTCAATTGAGATCAATGAAAATTGGACATAATCTTTTATCCTTTTTATTTATTTATCATGATAGTATATATTGTGTACTAGATACGATAGTATGTGCAACATATCCAATATGCATTGGAGGTAAGAACAGGAGTCTTTTTCTTGACAGTTGTATTTCCTGTCATAAGGAAGCGCTCTTAGTTCAGTTCGGTAGAACGTGGGTCTCCAAAACCCGATGTCGTGGGTTCAAATCCTACAGAGCGTGGTTCTGTTCTTATAATGTAATGTCAAATCAGAATAACAAGAAAATAACTGCACTAACTTAAACCGCAACCTGGAATTAACCCCTCTCCTGCGGATTAAGGAGGAGGTCAATCAAAAAAGATGTTACTCAATCAAAGGTCCAACTGATCGCCGCGTCTGTATTGTAAATATGCAGTTACGAATAATCCAGCCAAAGTAATAGGAATTAGACCTAAGACGATTCCAAATAGAAAAACTTCAATCATTTCAAATTCTTTGAAAGAGGGGAAAAGAGAGGTAATATTTAGCCCCAAAAATGAAATCAAATCGTCCACGAATCTCAATGACCAGGGGTTGGCAATTGACGCGGGAAGGAGCTATAGAATAGCTAGAATCTCACAGAAAGGTTCCTATATTTCTGAATGAATTGTTTATTCAATTCATTTCAAATAAACCGTATCTTGCTCAGACCAATCAATAGAGCTGGGGTTATAGTTGAAGCAGCCAATAGAAAACCGAAATAACTAGTTATAGTAGGCATAAAGGAACTAAATGAAATACGTTCTTTTTTATACATATGTTTCTAAGGCACTTACCCAAGTTTCCATTTTTGCGAAATGGTCAGGATAAGAAAAAATACTGATTGAAAAAAAAAACAAAGGACCCGATAACACCCTTTACTTTAAAACTTTAAAAACTTTAAACACTTTAAACTTTAACTAGGTTCGATAGTAGGTTGGTTAATTGCACATACTATCTCGAACGAAAAGAAAAAAATCCCACGATTTCTCAAAGAAATAAAACCTTGACTTTATTTATTATTTATTTCGATTTTGAGTCTAACTCCATTTTCAAACTAGCAATTCCTATATACTCTTTGTAAGTTCGACATTCTATCTTTCCATATCATAGAGTGCAGTCCTATCCTTGTAGCTAGGCCGAGAATCAACTTTTTGATCTAATGCAACAACGGTTGCATAACGAATATTTATTCTTACAACTATTGTTTTGCTTGTTCTCTTTCTTTCATCAAATATTATCTACCACTATACGTATACAACCAACCTATTACTTGAAATGAAAGGATTTGAACAAAAAAAAGAAATTGTATTTTCTACAACCATGAAAGGAGGTTTCTAGTCTAGGTTTTGCATCTAATTGAATTGCGGGAATATGATAATCTCTTTCATGAAATATTAGAACCCCTCGACTCAAACTTTATCAAGATTTTCGGTTTCTATTCCGAAGCCAGTAATGGTAAACTTTCTACTAAAGGAATTGTAGAAATTTTCTATTAAATAACACACACTTCTGCATAGACAAGGAATAAGAAAGGAATTCTGT